GCTATTTCCTCCTAGTCAAGTCAATACATCAAAATAATCAAAAGAAGTTCTTTAGAACTGTATTATGATACACCACATTTTTATTCTGCCAATTGAACACAATCAAGTCTAATCTGATATAACGAAAAAAAAAAAGAAAATGGGTAGAAAAACTTATTAGATATCACTCAATTGACTTCGGTATCTAATAAGTTCTACCTACTATTGGATTTGAACCAATGACTCCCGCCGTATGAAAGCAATACTCTAACCACTGAGTTAAGTAGGTTATTTATCACCAAAAAAAGGATCCATCACTTATAGGATTATAAGTGGAATATTATTTCTAAGCAATACCAACCTGTTAACAGTAGACGGATCAGAGAGCTATCATGTGGGATTATGGAATATCCATCTTGACAAGAAATTATCCATATGTTAATATATCTATGACAAGGGCTATAGCTCAGTTAGGTAGAGCACCTCGTTTACACGTGCGCCAATGCTTTTCAAGGGAGCCCATTATGCAATGCAATAAACATAATTGATCTTATTGACAAATCGATGTCTTACTCCATAGATTCGAGGGAACAAGAGAACAATAGCCTGACAAATATTGGGTTCGGTCCGATTCAGGTGCGAATTCAGGTGCCAAATCAAATAGAACCCGCCATTGATTTGATAGTTGATAAGGTAAATACCCAGTCCATTCAATGCTAGGCATAATGAGTATAAGGGCCTCAAAATAACCTTTTTTCGTCCTATGAACTTTAAGGTGTATGAAGTCTCATATTCGACTCTTGCAGCGTAGCGATAGAGACTCCATCTAACTTAGTTAGATCTAGGCCGAAGGCAGACCTAAGTCAAGGTAACCCTTCTTTGAAACACTTTGGTATTGCTCCTAGATCAGAATACAAATGATGAATCAGAGCACATGGAGCCATCTCATTATTTTCCTGTAAAGAAAAATATGGTGGACTAACTGATCTTTACATCAGTTTATGAAAGAGCCCAATGCAACAAAATGCATGTTGGGTCTTTGAAACAGTTCGAATCATTTCGATGATAATCAGTTTGATCTGTTTTACCGAGAAGGTCTACGGTTCGAGTCCGTATAGCCCTAATACATTCTATTTTAGTTTAGTATAGTTTTCATTTCCTCATTAGTACTTGTTTATAGACTGGCCGGTTGGTTGGTCCAAAAGTATTACCACATGTTCATGTAAATACATAGGGACAGGAAAATAAAAACAATAAATAAAAAACAATAATTCATTCCAATAGATCTAATCAGTATTTGTAAAATCTCGGATAAAATACTCATCTTCCTTCATTAATCTTCGTGGATGGATTACATATGACCTTTTTCCTCTTTTTCTGTCCATGATTAAAGAGTTAGTGATATATTTTTGCGTTGGTATATCGAATCCGGTCAATTTATGAAGTGAGAATCATGACATGATTCTGTCTAAAAACTTCAACAGTCACATAGATCTAGGACCTATTCTTTTCTTGTATTTGTTTTGTGGAGTCGCCTGACTAATCGCTTTTTGGCAGAACAACAACCCCAATTGATTGATTCAGAGATAATGCAGAGATAATGAATTGGTCCTAAATGTATCAATTTCCTTCTTCTATATTCTATGAGTTGAGTTGGTTTTGGGATTTGGTCTGTCAAATCATTCGATAATGTCTAATTCTTTCTATTAGAAGTATCTTTCTTCTGTAGATTAGATAATTTACGATTCCGTCTATTATACCACTCTGTGGTATGTTTCATTGTGTAATGTAGGTTTGCTGTAAAACAAACCTTTTTCTTGTAGTGAAATCCAACCCATCGGGTGGTCTTACTATTACTAAGTGTTATTGCCGTAACAAAACAAACAAGTATTTTGGTTCATTCCAAATCGCGATCTTTCTTTAGTACTCGAGATTGGTCTGAAATGGAATGACTCTTTTTTTTTCATTCTAACTCTAATGAAATAACTCGATTCTTTTTATTTTATTTCTGAGAGGGTCAGTCGGTATAGTACAAGAAAAAAGTTTCGAATTTTTTTGTATAGAAAGATATGAGTTGTTATATGTAAACTCGCAACTCAACGGATTGAATCAAATCAATTAAGGAAAATAGAAATGAAATCCAGGATAAGGAAAGGAGAAAAAATATAATCGTTCGGTGCTTTAGATTATGTTTATGTAATGTATTCGTATCAAATCAATAGAAGCAATGATCCTATACACAGATATTAATGAAAAAAATACTTCGAAAAGAATATGCTAGAAATCCCTAGATATTTTACCCCATATGACTACTGAAATTTTTTCAGTTTTGAAATTTTTTTTTATATGTTTTTATTTTCTATATGTTTTTATTTTCTATATGTTTTTATTTTCTATATGTTTTTATTTTCTTTTATTTTCATTATCTCATTATATATATGTAATGAAACATAGGATTAATTCGAATTATTAATTTAGTAGTATTATCAATTAGTATTAGAATATGTACTAGTATAATATT